ATTTGAAATAAATTGTTTATAAATAAAATACTAATGGTCATTATTTAAATTAAATATAAAAATTTATTTTTTAAATTGAAAATACTTAATTAAAGTTATTTAAATTTAAATTATTAATTTTGAAAATGTTTGTAATAATTTATTATTATTTTTATAAAGGTTTTATTCTTGCTTAATAATTTATTTATATTTTATTTTACATGTAAATTTTTGTATGAATAATTAATAATTTTTGAAAAATATTAATTTTTTTTATTCGCAGTAATTAGTTTTAATTATTAAGGAAACTTAGAATTAGTAAAAATATTTTATACTGGCTAAATTCGTGCCAGCTGCCGCGGTTACACGAAAAGTATAAGTAAATAATAATTGGTTTTAGTTAAATTTAAATATAATATTAAAATAGAATTAATTTTATTAGGTGAAATTTTAAAATTAAAAATTTTTAATTAATTAAATAATTTAAGCTATAAAATTTTTAAAATAAACTAGGATTAGATACCCTATTATTAAAAATGTAACATTTTAAATACCAGAGTAGTATGAGTTAAGTTCTTGAAACTTAAAGAATTTGGCGGTGTTTTAGTCTATTCAGAGGAGCCTGTTTTATAATCGATAATCCACGTTGAACCTTACTTAAATTTGTATTCAATTTGTATACCGCCGTCATCAGAAAATCTTATGAGAGGAATAATTTTCTAGCATTTTTATTTTAAATTATGTCAGGTCAAGGTGCAGTTTATATTTAAGTAAAAATGGGCTACAATAAATTTATTTAAATGAATAATTAATTTAAAAATTAATTTGAAGGTGGATTTGATAGTAAAAAATTAAAGAATATTTTTTTGATTTTAGCTCTAAAACATGTACACATCGCCCGTCGCTCTCATTTTTAAAGTGAGATAAGTCGTAACATAGTAGATGTACTGGAAAGTGTATCTAGATGGACATTTTAAAGCTTAATTAGTTAAGTGTTTCATTTACATTGAAAAGAAAATTGTGCAATTCAATTTAAAATGAATAATAGTTATTTATTAATATATTTATTTTATTTTTTTTAATAAAAATAATTTTAAAGTTAATAGGTTTTGTATATTATATTGAAATAATAAATTTTATTATAGTTTAATTGTATTGTAAAAGAATATTGAAAAAATTTGAAAAATTTTTATATTAAAAGAATATTTAATTTATAGTACCTTGTGTATCAGGGTTTATCAAATAAAGATTTTTAATTAAAAATTTTCTCGAGTTTAAGAGATTTAATAAATTATTTTAGTTATTGTGGCATAAATATTAAAAATAAATTATTAGAAATGAAACGTTATTCGTTCTTAAATATATCTAGTTTTTTAAGAAATAAATTTAATTTATATATTTTTTAGTAATAATTTATTTGTTTAAATTATTATGTAAATAATATAAATATTTTAGGGGATAAGCTTTAAAATAAATTATTATATAATGTAAATTTTTGTATAAATTGTAGGCTTAGAAATAGTTATCAATTTAAATAATGTTATAATTTATTTATAAATTAAAAAATTTATTAGATTATTAATTATTTATTAAAATTTTTATTTTAATTAAATTTGTAAAGTAATAATGATAAAATTAGTATATTAAATTTATATAAATAAATATAAATGAAAGGTTTAATTTAGGAATTCGGCAAAAATTTATACTCGCCTGTTTAGCAAAAACATGTCTTTTTGAAATTTAATAAAAAGTCTGACCTGCCCACTGAAATATTTTGAAGGGCCGCGGTATTTTGACCGTGCAAAGGTAGCATAATCATTAGTCTTTTAATTGAAGGCTTGTATGAATGGTTGGACGAAGTATAAGCTGTCTTAATTAAATTTAAAATAGAATTTTACTTTTTAGTTAAAAGGCTAAAATAAAATTGAAGGACGAGAAGACCCTATAAAGCTTTATAATACTTTTATATAATTTATTTAGAAAATTTAAAATTTAATAATTGAGTATTATTTTATTGGGGTGATAATAAGATTTAATAAACTCTTATAAATAAAATACATTGATTTATGAATAATTGATCCAGTTTTATTGATTAAAAATTTAAGTTACTTTAGGGATAACAGCGTAATTTTCTTTGAGAGTTCTTATCGACAAGAAAGATTGCGACCTCGATGTTGGATTAAGAATTATTTTTAGGTGTAGAAGCTTAAATGTTAGGTCTGTTCGACCTTTAAATTCTTACATGATCTGAGTTCAGACCGGCGTGAGCCAGGTTGGTTTCTATCTTCAATAAATTAAAATATTTTAGTACGAAAGGACCAAATATTTAAAATATTAATTTTTAAAATAATGAATATAATTAATTTAATATAAACTATTTTGGCAGATTAGTGCAATAAATTTAGAATTTAAAAATGTAATTTTTATTACAAATAGTACTTGTTTTATATAGATTTAATTTTGCCTTTTATCGGAAGTTTATTGTTAATTATTTGTGTAATAGTGGGGGTAGCTTTTTTAACTTTATTAGAACGTAAAGTTTTAGGCTATATTCAAATTCGTAAGGGGCCTAATAAAGTTGGGTTAATAGGAATCCCTCAGCCATTTTGTGACGCAATTAAGTTATTTACAAAGGAGCAGACTTATCCTGTAGTTTCAAATTATTTAGTTTATTATTTTTCTCCTGTTTTTTCTTTGTTTTTATCTTTAATTGTTTGGCTATGTATCCCTTATTTTATTAAGTTTTATTCTTTTAATTTAGGTATTTTATTTTTTTTATGCTGTACAAGATTGGGGGTTTATTCTGTAATAATTGCTGGGTGGTCTTCAAATTCTAATTATGCATTATTAGGGGGATTACGAGCTGTAGCTCAAACTATTTCTTATGAAGTTAGATTAGCTTTAATTTTAATATCCTTTATTTTTTTAATCGGGGGTTTTAATTTAATAATATTTGAAGTTTATCAAGGAATACTTTGGTTCATTTTTATTAGTTTACCTTTAGGATTAGTATGATTTGCTTCTTGTTTAGCAGAAACTAATCGGACTCCTTTTGATTTTGCTGAGGGGGAATCGGAACTTGTTTCTGGGTTTAATGTTGAATATAGAAGAGGGGGTTTTGCTTTAATTTTTTTAGCTGAATATGCTAGTATTTTATTTATAAGAATATTATTTAGAGTAATTTTTTTAGGTAGTGATATTTTTTGTTTAATATTTTTTTTTAAGCTTTTATTTATTAGTTTTTGTTTTATTTGAGTGCGTGGGACTTTACCCCGATTTCGGTATGATAAATTAATATATTTAGCTTGAAAGAGATTCTTGCCTTTTTCTTTAAATTATTTATTTTTTTTTATTGGGATTAAATTAATTATTTTTTCTTTTTTGTTATAGTGAATTAATTTTAGTAAAGTCAATAGAATATTAAAGTTCTATCTTATATTTTCAAAATATATGCTTATTCAAGCTCATTAACTTAATTTAATATATTATCTCATCATTTGGTAATTAAAGGGTTAATTAAATAGTATAAAAAATAAACTACAGTTAAAATTTGGCCTAAAATAATATAAGGGTCTTCGACTGGTCGAGCTCCAATTCATGTTAATAAAATAACAGTATTTACTATTAATCAGAATAAAATTTGGTTTAATGGGTAAAATTGAATCCCTCGAAATTTACTTATATTAGAAAATGGTAAAATTATTAAAATAGCAATTGATAAAACAAGAGCAATAACTCCTCCTAATTTATTAGGAATTGAACGAAGAATAGCGTAAGCAAATAAAAAATATCATTCTGGTTGGATATGAACAGGGGTAACTAATGGGTTAGCTGGAATGAAATTATCTGGATCCCCTAATAGATAGGGATTTCATAAAGTTAACAGGGTTAAAAATATAATTATTACTATAAATCCTACAATATCCTTAAAACTGAAATAAGGATGGAATGGAATTTTATCAATATTTCTGTTTACGCCTAATGGGTTATTTGATCCTGTTTGGTGTAAAAATAGTAAATGAATTATTGTTATAGCTGCTACAATAAATGGCAATAAAAAATGAAAAGTAAAAAATCGGGTAAGAGTGGCGCTATCGACAGCAAATCCTCCTCATAATCATTGAACTAAATCAGTTCCTAAATAAGGGATAGCGGATAAGAGATTAGTAATTACAGTAGCTCCTCAAAAAGATATTTGTCCCCATGGTAAAACATAGCCTATAAAGGCAGTTCCCATAACTAAAAATAATAAAATAACTCCTACTAGTCATGTGGGCCCATATAAAAAAGATCCGTAATATATTCCTCGGCCTACGTGAAGGTAAATACAAATAAAAAAGAAAGAGCCACCATTAGCGTGTAATGTTCGTAGTAACCAACCATAATTTACATCTCGGCAAATATGATCTACACTATTAAATGCTATTTCAATATTAGCTGTGTAATGTATAGTTAAAAATAATCCTGTAGCAATTTGGATAACTAAACATAATCCTAATAAAGATCCGAAGTTTCATCAAGAGGAAATATTAGAAGGGGCTGGTAAATCCACTAAAGCATTATTTGCAATTTTAAAGAGAGGATGTTCTAATCGTAAAGGTTTGTTCATTAGTTTCTTGGCCGTAAAGGGCCATAAAAAACATTAGTAATTTTTACAGCTGCAATTAAAGTTAAAAATAGATAATTTATTATCAAAATTGTAATAATATTAGTTGGAAAATTATAAAGTTTATTTAAGTTTAATGTATTTTCTTGAATAAATGAGTTTAATATTGTAATTGATATTATTTCATTATTTATAATTAAAGATTTTAGGAATATAGGGTCAATAAAAATTGTTAAAATAATAGAAATTATTAAAATTAAAATTGAAAAAAAATATGATTTTATAGAAAAAGAGAATATTTCATTAGAAGCTAAAGAAGTTACGTAAATAAATAAAACTAATATACCCCCTAAAAAAATTAAAAATAAAATGTAAGAAAATCAAAAAGTTTTTGAAATAATTCCTATAATTATAGAAATTAAAAAAGTTTGGATTAATAATATTATTCCCATAGCCAAAGGATGTTTTATTTGTATAAAAATAATTCTTATAATTATTCTAAAAGTATATAAGATAATTTGAATCATATCAGAAAGTAGTTTAATTTAAAATATTAATTTTGGAGATTAATGATAAAGAAAATTCTTTTTTTCTGAAGTTTTAAAAGAAATATTTCTTAATTTTGATTTACAAGACCAATGTTTTTATTAAACTATTAAAACTAATGTTAATATTTTTAAATATTGTTTTATCTTTAATTTTATTTTTTTCAGGGTTAATAGTTTTTGTGTCAAATCGAAAGCATTTATTAATTACATTATTAAGTTTAGAATTTATTGTATTGAGTTTATTTAGTTTAATATTTATATATTTAAATTTTTTTAATTTTGAGATGTTTTTTACAATATTTTTTTTAACTTTTAGTGTGTGTGAGGGAGCTTTAGGATTATCTATTTTAATTTCTATAATTCGTACACATGGAAATGATTATTTTCATTCTTTTACTATTTTACAATGTTAAAGTTTTTATTTATATTAATATTTATGATTCCTATTTGTTTTATAAAAAAATCTTATTGAATGGTTCAGAATTTAATATTTTTAATTTCTTTTCTTTTTATTTTTTTAAATTATTATTCAAATTATTGAATAAGAATTAGTTATATTTTAGGGGCTGATTTAATTTCTTATGGGATAATTCTTTTAAGATTTTGGATTTGTTCTTTAATAATATTAGCCAGTGAGTCAGTTGTTCGTTACAATAATTATTTAAATTATTTTTCTTTTATAATTTTATTTCTTTTAATAATACTTTTTTTAACTTTTAGAAGAATAAATTTATTTTTGTTTTATTTATTTTTTGAAAGAAGATTAATTCCTACTTTATTTCTAATTTTAGGGTGGGGGTATCAGCCGGAACGATTACAGGCCGGAATTTATTTATTATTTTATACATTATTAGGTTCTTTGCCATTATTAATTGGTATTATATATTTATATAATTCTTTATATACTTTAAGATTTAGTTTGTTAATAAATTACAATTTAAATTTTATTTTTTTTTATTTTTGTATAATTGGTGCATTTTTGGTAAAAATACCTATATTTTTAGTTCATTTATGACTTCCTAAGGCTCATGTTGAAGCTCCTGTTTCTGGCTCTATAATCTTAGCTGGGGTTTTATTAAAATTAGGGGGGTATGGTTTATTGCGGGTTTTTTCTTTTATTCAAGTTATAGGTTTAAAGTTTAATTTTATTTGAGTTGGGGTTAGACTAATAGGGGGATTCCTAGTTAGTTTAGTTTGTTTACGACAAACAGATTTAAAGGCTTTAATTGCTTATTCTTCTGTGGCTCATATGGGTATTGTTTTAGGGGGTTTAATAACTATAAGATATTGAGGTATTTGTGGGGCTTACACTTTAATGATTGCCCATGGTCTTTGTTCTTCTGGTCTTTTTTGTTTAGCTAATATTTCTTATGAGCGATTAGGGAGCCGAAGTTTATTAATTAATAAGGGTCTTTTAAATTTTATACCTAGAATAGCCTTATGATGATTTTTATTAAGTTCAGCTAATATAGCCGCCCCTCCTACCTTAAATTTATTGTCAGAAATTAGATTATTAAATAGAATTGTTAGATGATCTTGATTAACAATATTCGGGTTAGGCCTTTTATCTTTTTTTAGTGCTGCTTATACTTTATATTTATATTCTTATAGTCAACATGGAAAGTTGTATTCAGGGGTTTATTCTTTTTCTGGGGGCTATACTCGTGAATATCTTTTATTAATTTTACATTGATTACCTTTAAATCTATTAATTTTAAAAAGTGAGCCGTGTATATTATGAATTTAAATTTAAGTAGTTTATAAAAATATTGATTTGTGGTGTCAATGATGCAGTTTTAATTGCTTTAAATCGTGGCTTATTTATCTATTTGTTTTACTAGTTTTATTTTTTTATTAATGTGTAGAATTCTTTCTTTTTTTTTTGGTTTAAATTTTTTGTTAAATGATTTAATTTATTTTATTGAGTGAGAAGTTTTAAGTTTAAATTCTAGTTCTATTGTAATAACTTTTCTTTTTGATTGAATAAGAATAATTTTTATATCTTTTGTTTTATTAATTTCTTCTTTAGTAATTTTTTATAGAAAAGAATATATAGCGGAAGACAAAACTATTAATCGGTTTATTATATTAGTTTTAATATTTGTTTTTTCCATAATATTATTAATTATTAGACCTAATTTAATTAGAATTTTATTAGGATGAGATGGTTTAGGATTAGTTTCTTATTGTTTAGTAATTTATTTTCAAAATACAAAATCTTACGGGGCTGGGATGTTAACTGCATTGTCAAACCGAATTGGAGATGTGGCTCTTTTGTTAGCAATTGCTTGAATATTAAATTACGGTAGATGAAATTATATTTTTTATATTGAATTAATAAAAAAAGATTTTGAAATAACAGTAATTGCAGGGTTAGTTATGTTAGCCGCTATAACAAAAAGAGCTCAAATTCCTTTTTCTTCTTGGTTACCAGCAGCAATAGCTGCCCCTACTCCTGTTTCAGCCTTGGTCCATTCATCTACTTTAGTCACTGCTGGGGTTTATTTATTAATTCGGTTTAATATTTTATTAGTGGATAATATTTTTGGCCAAATTTTATTATTAATTTCAGGATTAACTATATTTATAGCTGGATTAGGGGCTAATTTTGAATTTGATTTAAAAAAGATTATTGCCTTATCAACTTTAAGTCAATTAGGTTTAATAATAAGAATTTTAGCAATAGGATTCCCTATTTTAGCTTTTTTTCATCTTTTAACACATGCATTATTTAAAGCTCTTTTATTTATATGTGCTGGGGCTATTATCCATAATATAAAAAATTTTCAAGATATCCGAGTAATAGGGGGTTTAATTATACATATGCCTTTGACATCTTCTTGTTTTAATGTAGCTAATTTAGCACTATGCGGAATACCTTTTTTAGCGGGATTTTATTCTAAGGATTTAATTTTAGAAATTGTTTCTTTATCTTATTTAAACTTTTTTAGATTTTTTTTATTTTTTTTTTCTACAGGGTTAACTGTTTGTTATTCTTTTCGGTTAGTCTTTTATTCAATAGTAGGAAATTTTAATAGAAGTTCTTTTCATCCTTTAAATGACGAAAGATGAATTATATTAAAGGGAATATTAGGTTTATTAATTATAGCAATTATTGGGGGTAGAATATTAAGATGGTTAATTTTCCCAACCCCAGTTATAATTTGTTTACCTAAATTTTTAAAATTATTAGTTTTAATTGTTTGTATTTTAGGGGGATTTTTTGGTTACTTAATTTCTAATGTTTCTTTATTTTTTGTCAATAAATCTTTAGAAAATTATCAAATTAGATATTTTTCAGGGTCTATATGACTTATGCCAATAATTTCTGTAATTGGTGTAATTAAATTTCCTTTAAATTTAGGAGGTTCAATTGTAAAATCTATGGATCAAGGATGAAGAGAATATTTTGGCGGGCAAATAATTTATTATTCATTAAAAAAATATTCTTTATATTTTCAACTTATACAAAATAATAATTTAAAAATTTATTTATTAACATTTGTATTATGATTTTTAATTATATTGGGATTAATTTTCTTTTAGATTTAAATAGCTTATAGAATAGAGCGTGGCACTGAAGATGCTAAAGAGGTTTTAGGACCTTTAAATAATTAAATAATTAAATTTAGTAACTTATAAAAGAAAATTCTTTATTTTTACAGTGAAAATGTAAGGTTTTAATTAAACTATATAAATAGAAATATAAATGGAGTTCAACCATTAAAGAAAAAAGTTAGCAGCTTTTTCTTGGGCCTCATATTTCTTCTTAATTGGAATTATAAATTTCAATTATATCATTAACAGTGATATGCCTCTTTTTGGCTTCAATTAAAAAAAATAAGGACGAAGTAACATCTAAGGTTAGGCCGAAACTAACTGCAAATTATTGCTTCATATTTTATTAAAGCAGATTGATAAAATCAATACTTTTTGAATGCAAATCAAATGTTATATTTAACTACAGCTCTTAAATTATTCTGATCATTCTAGAGCTCCTTGATTTCATTCATGATAAAGGCCCATTAATAATAAAAAAATGAAAAATATTCTAGTATAAGACCAAATTATTAAATTAGAGAATTTGGTAATTATAATTATAGGTAAAATTAGGGCAATTTCTACATCGAAAATTAAGAAAATAATTGCAATTAAAAAAAATCGTAAAGAAAAAGGTATACGAGAATGGCTTTTTGGGTCAAATCCGCATTCAAAAGGAGATATTTTTTCACGGTCTACTATTGTTTTTTTAGATAATAAAGAAGCTAAAAATATGACAACTGAGGCAATAATTAAAATTAATATTCTTATAAATATTGATAAAAAAATTATTTATACTAAATTTATTTAGGCTTTTTGATTGGAAGTCAAATATACTTTTTATATTATATAAATAAATAAATTATCTACCTCATCAGTAAATAGAAATATATAAAAATAATCAGACTACATCAACAAAATGTCAGTATCAAGCGGCTGCTTCAAATCCAAAATGGTGAAATTTAGAAAAATGGAATTGTAAATGGCGGGTTAAACAAATTAATAGAAAGGTAGTTCCAATTAAAACATGGACTCCATGGAATCCTGTTGCCATATAAAAAGTTGATCCGTAAACAGCATCAGCAATAGTAAAAGGGGCTTCAATATATTCGTATGCTTGTAATATTGAAAAATAAATTCCTAAAATTACAGTAAAAAATAATCTTTGAGTTGTTTGAGAGTGATTCCCTTCTATCAGGCTATGATGAGCTCATGTAACAGTCACTCCTGAGGCTAATAAAATAGCAGTATTTAAAAGAGGAATTTGAAAGGGATTAAAAGCAATGATACCGGTTGGAGGTCAAGTTGCTCCTAATTCAACAGCAGGGGAAAGTCTTCTATGAAAAAAAGCTCAAAAAAAAGATACAAAAAAGAAAATTTCTGACATAATAAATAAAATTATTCCTCAGCGTAGGCCAATTATAACATGATGGGTATGAAGGCCTTGAAATGTTCCTTCTCGGGAGATATCTCGTCATCATTGATATATTGTTAAAACTGTAATAATTGTACCTAAAGTAAATAGATCAATATTATATTGATGAAATCATTTTACTAGGCCTGACACAGTTGTTATAGCCCCAATAGCTCCTGTAAGAGGTCATGGGCTGTAATCAACAAGATGATAGGGGTGATTTGCATGGGTTGACATTAGTTTACTTCTCTTGAATAAAGGGTTCTTAGAACGGAAAATACATAAGATTGAATAATAGCCACTGCAGATTCTAAGACTAAAAGAGCAATTTGGGTTACAATTAAAATAGATATAATAGCATAGGAGATAGAGGGTCCGGTGTTTCCTAAAAGAGTTAATAAAAGATGTCCAGCAATTATATTAGCTGTTAATCGAACTGCTAGAGTTCCAGGGCGAATGATATTTCTAATAGTTTCAATACATACTATAAAAGGCATTAAGATAGAAGGTGTTCCTTGAGGAACTAGATGGGCAAATATATGTTGGGTGTGGTTAATTCATCCATAAATTATAAATGATAATCACAAGGGTAAAGCTAAAGAAAGAGTTAAAGTTAAATGACTTGTACTTGTAAAAATGTAAGGGAATAATCCTAAGAAATTATTGTATATAATTAAAGAAAATAAAGAAATAAAAATAAAAGTTCTTCCTTGATGACCTTGAGGGCCTAGTAATGTTTTAAATTCTTTATGGAGAGTTAAAATAATTCTATTTCAAAGTAAATGATATCGAGAAGGTATTAATCAAAATATTGAGGGAATAATTAATAAACCTAAAAAGGTTCTTATTCAATTTAAGGATATATTAAAAATAGTTGTTGAAGGGTCAAATACAGAAAATAAATTAGTTATCATTTTCAGTTTATTGCATTTGATTGAATTTTACTTTCTGTTTTTATAGATGGTGTATTAGGTAAATAAGAAAAATAATTTATAGAATTAAAAATTAAAAAAATTACAGTAAATAAAATAAATAAAATTAATCAGCTAATTGGGGCTATTTGAGGAATCAAAAAATATTAGATTGATACTAATAATTTTAGTATGACATACTAATGTTAATTTAACTAATTTTTTCATTAGAAGTAATTGCTAATTTACTATTATATGGTTTAAGAGACCATTACTTGCTTTCAGTCATCTAATGTTAAATTAATTTTTTAAGTTAGAGATTCAGTTAATAAAAAAATTTGTAGGGACTCTTTCGATAACAATAGGTATAAAGCTATGGTTTGCCCCACAAATTTCTGAACATTGACCAAAAAATAAACCAGATCGATTAATTAAGAAATTAGTTTGGTTTAATCGACCTGGGGTTCCGTCAATTTTTACCCCTAAGGCTGGGATTGTCCATGAATGAAGTACGTCAGCGGCAGTAACTAAAATACGGATTTGGGTATTCATTGGGAGAACAACTCGGTTATCTACATCTAATAAACGGAATCCTATTGTGTCTAAATCACTTGTAGGGATTATATAAGAATCAAATTCTAAATTTGAAAAGTCTGAATATTCATAACTTCAATATCATTGATGCCCAATAGTTTTAAGAGTTAATGCTGGGTCATTTACTTCATCTAGTAAATAAAGGAGTCGTAAAGATGGTATTGCAATAAATATAAGAACAATAGCAGGAAGAATAGTTCAGATTACTTCAATTGTTTGGCCTGATAGTAAATAACGGTTAGTAAATGTATTAAATAAAAGACTAGATAATATATACCCCACTAAAATAGTAATTATTAATAAAATTAGTAAAGTATGATCGTGGAAAAAATTTAATTGTTCTATTAAAGGAGAGGCTCTATTTTGGAGACCTAAATCGGATCATGTTGCCATTTTTCTAATAAAAGGGAATTCCTTTATTTATGAAGCTTAAATTCATCGCACTAATCTGCCATATCAGAAATTATTTAATATGGGTAATTCAGAATAACTATGTTCTGCCGGAGGTAAATTTTGGAATCATTCTACGGAAGATGATAGTTGATTAGAAAATAAAACGTTACGTTGTGAAATTATTCTTTCTCATAAAATAAACAGAAAAAATAAAATTCCAATAAATGAAATAGAAGACCCAATCGAAGATACAATATTTCATGATGTATAAGTATCTGGAAAATCTGAATATCGTCGGGGTATCCCGGCTAATCCTAAAAAGTGCTGAGGAAAAAATGTTAAATTTACCCCTACAAATATAATTGTAAATTGAATTTTTAATCAATCTTGGTTTAAAGTTAGTCCTGTTAATAAAGGATATCAATGGACAAAGCCTGCTATAACAGCAAATACTGCTCCTATAGATAAAACATAATGAAAATGGGCTACAACATAGTAAGTGTCATGTAAAATAATATCAATAGAAGAATTAGCTAAAACTACTCCAGTTAAACCCCCTACAGTAAATAAAAATACAAAACCTAAAGATCAAAGTAAGGCTGGGGTGAAAGAAAATTGGGCTCCGTGAAGAGTAGCTAGTCAACTAAAAATTTTAATTCCTGTTGGAATAGCAATAATTATTGTAGCTGATGTGAAATAGGCCCGGGTATCCACGTCTATACCTACTGTAAACATGTGGTGAGCTCAAACAATAAACCCTAAAAGTCCAATAGCTAATATAGCGTAGATTATTCCTAAAGATCCAAAAGTTTCCTTTTTTCCTCTTTCTTGACTAATAATATGAGAAATTATTCCAAATCCTGGTAAAATTAAAATATAAACTTCTGGATGGCCAAAAAATCAAAATAAATGTTGGTAAAGAATAGGGTCACCTCCTCCAGCTGGGTCGAAAAATGAAGTATTTAGATTACGGTCTGTTAAAAGCATAGTAATGGCTCCAGCAAGAACTGGTAAAGATAGAAGTAAAAGAACAGCAGTAATTACAACTGACCAAACAAATAAAGGTATTCGATCTAAAGAAATACCATTTGCTCGTATATTAATAACGGTAGTAATAAAATTTACAGCTCCTAAAATAGAGGAAATCCCAGCTAAGTGAAGAGAAAAAATAGCTAAATCTACAGAAGCCCCGGCGTGGGCAATCCCTGACGATAAGGGGGGGTAAACTGTTCAACCAGTACCGGCCCCATTTTCTACTATACTACTAGCTAATAAAAGAGTCAAAGAAGGGGGAAGTATCCAGAATCTTATATTATTCATTCGAGGAAAAGCTATATCTGGCGCTCCTAGTATTAGGGGTACTAATCAATTTCCAAATCCTCCAATCATGATAGGTATTACTATGAAAAAAATTATAACAAAAGCATGGGCTGTAACAATTACATTATAAATTTGGTCATCACCAATTAATCTTCCTGGGTGGCCTAATTCTGCTCGGATTAATATTCTTAAAGAAGTCCCGACTATCCCAGCTCAGGCCCCTAGAATAAAATATAAAGTTCCAATGTCTTTATGATTTGTTGAAAATAACCATTGTCGCGAAAATGATTAAATGGCTGAATTTAGGCGATAAATTGTAAATTTATTTATGAAATTTAATAATTTCTTTAATCATTAGGCTTTATAGTCAATAATATGATATTAGACTGCAATTCTAAAGGAGTAATTTAATTACTAAGGCTTAAAAGATTTTTACTAATATAAATAGTTTTGAAGACTATTAGTTTAATTAACTTAAAGCCTTAAAAAATAGGATAAATAATTCTTACTAAAATTAGTCCGAATATGGAAAAAAAAGTAATAGTTAAAAGCAATATTATATTAAAATTTTTGTAATAAAATGAATAATTTCATAATATTTCTGAATAGTTCATTATAAAAGCAGAAAAACAAATTCGTGTATAAAAAAATAATGTAATTAAAGTTAATGTAACTATAATAGCTAATAAAAATGTTTGATTAATTGAAGAAATAGATTGAATTACTAATCATTTAGGAAAAAATCCTAAAAATGGGGGTAACCCTCCTAATGAAAGTAAAGAAAAAAATATAGAAAATTTAATTACAGGATTTATTTTAGTTAAAGAAAATGCTTGATTGATATGATTAAAATTAAATATATTAAATAATAAAATTACTGAAAAAGATAAAAAAGAATAAAATAAGAAGTAAATTAATCAAAGAGTTTCTCTAAAAATTATTCTGCTTAATATTCATCCTAAATGGTTAATTGAAGAATATGCTATAATTTTTCGTAGAGAAGTTTGGTTTAAACCTCTTAAACCACCAATTAAGATACATAAAATAATAGAAATAAATATAAAATTTATTTCTATACAATAAGAAATCAATATTAAAGGGGCAATTTTTTGTCATGTTATTAAAATTAAATTATTTAATCAAGATAATCCTTCTATAACTTCTGGGAATCAAAAGTGGAAGGGGGCAGCTCCACTTTTTAATATCAGGGTTGATAAAATAATAATATTGAAAAAATATGATTTTAAATTAATTTGTCTAAAAAATTCTTTATTTATTATTAAAAATAATACAGTAAATAATAAAACAGAAGAAGCTAAAGCTTGTGTCAAAAAATATTTTAAGGAAGCCTCAGTGGAAAGGAGATTATTTGGGTTTATCATTAGGGGGATAAATGATAATAAATTAATCTCTAGTCCTATCCAAATCCCTAGTCAAGAGGTTGACGAGATTGTAATAAGGGTTCCTATTATTAAAGTGACTAAAAATAATAATTTTGATGGATTTTTAAACATTAAAAAGAAAAGGATTATAACCTTTATAAATGGGGTATGAACCCATTAGCTTTATTAGCTTATCTTTTTTAATATAAATATATTTTGGTGTAAGAAGCACAAAAGTTTTTGATACTTTAGGGAATAGTTTAATTCTATTAAATATAATGAATATAGAATATCTATTTTATTTACCCTATCAAGGTAGCCCTTTAATCAGGCAATTCATT